ATACCAATGAGCAAAAAAAGTACAACTTGAACAATGAATTAATAAGTCGAACAAAAGCTCTAGAAAAAGAAAAGGGATTTCTTGCTCTAGATATGCTCGAAAAAAGGACCAGATTATGCAATGATGAAAACGAACAAAAATACTTGCCCAAAACGTATGACCCCTTTTTGAGGGGACCATATCGTGGAACAATAAAAAAATTCTATTCACATATGATCATGAATGATTTAATCACTTCTACAGATACGGAGGATTCCATAGAAATCAATTGGATAAATAAGATTTATGGGCTACTTCCTAATAATTCTAATTATTCCAGAAAATTTGAACATCAAAAGAATCCGCCTGATAGGGAATCATTACTGAATTATATTGGTAATTCCTTAACCTCAATCAAAGAATTTCCTTTTGAGCCTGCACCCATTTTGCATTTTAAAAAATATTCTTTATTGAGAGAGCAAACAAGAATTGATTTTGAAAATCAAACAAAAGCTTTAAAATGGGTATTCGATGTAATTACAACTGATCCAAATGATCAAACAATAATTAGAAAAAAATCTATTGGAATAGAAGAAATCCATAAAAGGGTTCCTCGGTGGTCATACAAATTAACTGATGATTTGAAAGAACAGGAGGCAGAAAATGAGGAAGAATCCAAGGAAGATCATGAAATTCGTTCAAGAAAAGCCAAACGCGTAGTAATTTATACTGATAACAATCAGAATACCAACCCTATTACAACTACAAATAATACTAATAATAGTGATCAAGCAGAAGAGGTGGCTTTGATACGTTACTCGCAACAATCGGATTTTCGTCGGGATATAATCAAAGGATCCATGCGTGCTCAAAGACGTAAAACGGTTATTTGGGAAATGTTTCAAGCAAATGTGCATTCTCCGCTTTTTTTGGATCGAATAGACAAAACATCTTTTTTTTCTTCTTTTTATATCTCTGAAATGATGAATCTCATTTTTAGGAATTTGGTGGGGAGAGAACCAGAATTTAAAATTTCACATTTATATTTTGAGGAGGAAGAGACAAGGGAAAAAGAGAAAAAAAACGAAGAAAAAAAAGAGGAAAATGAACGTATAGTAATATCAGAAACTTGGGATAGCATTATATTTGCTCAAGCAATAAGAGGTTTGATGTTAGTAACCCAATCTTTTCTTAGAAAATACATTGTATTGCCTTCATTGATAATTGCTAAAAATATTGGCCGTATGTTATTATTCCAATTCCCCGAATGGTATGAGGATTTGAAGGAGTGGAATAGAGAAATGCATGTTAAATGCACTTATAATGGTGTTCAATTATCAGAAACAGAATTTCCCAAAGATTGGTTAGCAGACGGTATTCAGATAAAGATTCTATTTCCTTTCTGTTTGAAACCTTGGCGAAGATCTAAAATACGATCTCATCCTAGGGATCAAATAAAAAAAAAAGGAAAAAAAGACAATTTTTGTTTTTTAACGGTTTGGGGAATGGAAGCGGAATTCCCTTTTGGGAATCCCCGAAAACGACCTTCCTTTTTTGAACCCATTTATAAAGAACTCCAAAAAAAAGTTAGAAAAGTTAAAAAGGATTTCTTTATACTTCTAAAAGTTTCAAAAGAAAAAACAAGATGGATCATTAAAATACTTCTAGTTCTAAAACGAATAATGAAGGAAATTCAAAAAGTAAACCCAATATTCTTATTTGAATTGAGCAAGGTGAAAGTATATGAAACGGCTGAAAATGGAAAAGATTCCGAAATAAATAATAAGATTATTCACAAATCAACCATTCAAATCCAATCCATGAATTGGACAAATTATTCACTCATAGAAAAAAAGATGAAAGATCTTTCTGATAAAACAATCACAATCAGGAATCAAATAGAACGAATCACAAAAGACAAGAAAAAAATAATTCTAACTTGTGCTGATAAAAGATCAAAATCACAGAAACATATTTGGCAGATATTCCAAAGAATAAATATACGATTAATACGTAAATCACATTATTTTATGAAATCTCTGATTGAAAATATATATATAGATATCTTGCTATGTATGATTACCATTCACAGGATCTATTTCCAACCTTTCTTTGAATCAACAAAAAGAATAATAAAAAAATCCGTTTACAACGATCAAACAAATCAGGAAGGAATTGATGAAAGAGATCAAAATACAATGAACTTTTTTTCCACTATAAAAAAGTCCTTTTCGAATACTAATATTAGTAATAGTACAAAAATGTATTATGACTTATCCTCCTTGTCCCAAGCATATGTATTTTACAAATTATCACAAACCCAATTACTTAACAAGTATCAATTGAAATCTCTACTTCAATATCAGGGGACTTATCCTTTTATTAAGGATAAAATCAAGGATTATTGTATGACACGAGGAATATTTGATTACAATTCAAGACATAAGAAAATTCATAAGTCTGGAATGATTGAATGGAAAAACTGGTTAAAGGGGCATTATCAATACAATTTATCTCAAACCAAATGGTCGCGGTTAGTACCGCAAAAATGGCGAAATAGAATCAATCAACGTTATAGGATTCAAAATAAGGACTCAATTAAAGTGGATTCATATAAAAAAGAAAAAGACCAATTAATTCATTACGTGAAACAAAATTACTATGCAGCGGATTCATTGACAAATCAAAAAGAAAAATGGAAAAAACACTACAGATATGATCTTTTATCACATAAATATATGAACTATGGGGATAAGGAGGATTTTGATATTTATGGGTCAAGATTACAAGTAAACGGGGTTCAAAAAATTCCATATAATTTCAATAAACCAAAATCCGAATCATTTTATGTATTGGTAAGTACAGCTATTAGTGATTATCTAGAAGAAGGATATATTATTGATACGCATAAAAATCTAGATAGAAAATATTTTGATTGTCGAATTCTCCACTTTTGTCTTAGAAAAAATATCAATATTGAGACCTGGACCAATACACATATCGGTACCAAAATTGATAAAAATACTAAGACTGAAAAAAAAATCAACAACAAATTGAAAAAAAAAGATATTTTTTCTCTTATGATTCATCAAGAAATCAACCCATCCAATCAAAAAAGTATTTTTTTTAATTGGATGGGAATGAATCAAGAAAGAGTTTATCATACCATATCAAATCTAGAATCTTGGTTCTTCCCAGAATTTGTCTTACTTTTTGATGCATATAAGATTAAACCATGGATTATACCAATCAAATTACTTCTTTTTGACTTTTATTTTTATAAAAATAAAAGTCAAAATAAAAACATCAATATAAATCAAAAAAAATATCTTAAATTAGAAAATTCCAACCAACAAAAAAATGAGCAACAGGACCAAGTAAATCTTGTATCAGATCTACGAAAAGAAAACAAAAAAAAAGATATTGAAGAGAATTATGCGAGATCAGACATTACCATTAAAAAAGGTAAGAAGAAAAAACAATCCAAGAAAAACAAGAAAGCAGAACTAGATTTCTTCCTGAAAAAATATTTCCTTTTTCAATTAAAATGGGATGACTCCTTGAACCAAAGAATGATCAATAATATCAAGGTATATTGTCTCTTACTTAGACTGATAAATCCAAAAGAAATTGCTATATCCTCGATTCAAAGAGGAGAGATGCATCTGGATGTAATGCTAATTCAGAAAGATCTAGCTCTTACAGAATTGATAAAAAAAGGAATATTAATTATCGAACCAATTCGTCTATCTATAAAAAGGGATGGAAAATTGATTATATATCAAACTATAAGTATTTCATTGGTCGAGAACAATAAACACCAAACTAATAGAAAATGCATAAAAAAAAGTTATATTGATAAGAGGAATTTGGATAAACCCATTGTACGATATGGGAATATGCTTGTGAATGGGGACACAAATTATTATGATTTCCTTGTTCCCGAAAATATTCTATCTCCTAGACGTCGCAGAGAATTGAGAATTTTAATTTGTTTCAATTCCCATAATTGGAATGTTACGGATAGAAATAGAAATCCATTATTTTGCAATGAAAACAACATAAGAAACTCTGGAAAATTTTTGGATGAGGACAAGCATCTTAATACGGATACAAATAAATTCATTAAATGCAAATTTGTTCTTTGGCCCAATTACCGATTAGAAGATTTAGCTTGTATGAATCGCTATTGGTTTGATACCAATAATGGCAGTCGTTTCAGTATGTCAAGGATACATATGTATCCACGATTTAGAATTATTTAATTTAATAGTATATTTCCTATATCATATATATATATATCTATATTCCGTGACATTTTCGGTATATGAAAGCCGAAAGATGTATGCATATGCTATGTTATATTTTGGTAAATGATACAGATTTAATGGTGTATCCATTCAATTGGATATAGGAATAAATAAATTAGGGGAATCCTTTTAGATAGAAATAAATTCTTTTCTTTCGTTAATGGGGAAACATATTATCCCTTTCTATCCAAATCAAATTGAAAATTTGATTTGGATAAAATAAAGAAGTAGTATATGAATAAATCCAAATTTTTGTGTGTACTAGATGTGTGTACTAGATTAAAATAACCGGCATAATTCTTTTTTTTTTTATTATTATTTTTCCTGATCGGAAAAATCCATGAAAAAGAAAGAAAAAGGATAGAAAAATTTTTTATGGTCAAAAATTCATTCATTTCCATTATTCCACAAGAAGAAAAAGAAGAAAACAAGGGTTCTGTTGAATTTCAAGTATTCAGTTTCACCAATAAGATACGGAGACTTACTTCACATTTGGAATTGCACAAAAAAGATTTTTTATCACAAAGGGGTCTACGAAAAATTCTAGGAAAACGTCAACGGTTGCTGGCTTATTTGTCAAAGAAAAATAGAGTACGTTATAAGAAATTAATTGGTCAGTTGGATATTCGAGAGCCAAAAACTCGTTAATTTAATCGTTTGAATTTTTTAGTAGTATTCCATTTTTTGTTTTGATGAGTCTCGTTTTGAGGAATTCATGGAATAATGAATTAAGGAAGAAAAGATATGACAGTACCGGTTACAAGAAAAGATCTCATGATAGTCAATATGGGGCCTCACCACCCATCAATGCATGGTGTTCTCCGACTAATCGTTACTCTCGATGGTGAAGATGTTATTGACTGTGAGCCCATATTGGGCTATTTACACAGAGGAATGGAAAAGATAGCGGAAAATCGAACAATTATACAATATCTACCTTATGTAACACGATGGGATTATTTAGCTACTATGTTCACAGAGGCAATAACCGTAAATGCGCCAGAACAATTGGAAAATGTTCAAGTACCTCAAAGAGCTAGCTATATCAGAGTAATTATGCTGGAATTGAGCCGTATAGCTTCTCATTTGTTATGGCTTGGACCTTTTATGGCGGATATCGGTGCACAGACTCCCTTTTTCTATATTTTCAGAGAAAGGGAATTGATATATGATCTATTCGAAGCCGCCACAGGTATGCGAATGATGCATAATTATTTCCGTATTGGAGGAGTAGCTGCTGATCTACCTTATGGATGGATAGATAAATGTTTGGATTTCTGCGATTATTCTTTAACAGGAGTTGTTGAATATCAAAAACTTATTACGTGGAATCCCATTTTTTTGGAACGAGTTGAAGGAGTGGGCATTATTGGTGGAGAAGAAGCTGTAAATTGGGGTTTATCAGGACCGATGTTACGAGCTTCTGGAATCCAATGGGATCTTCGTAAAGTTGATCATTATGAGTGTTACAATGAATTCGATTGGGAAGTCCAATGGCAAAAAGAAGGAGATTCATTAGCTCGTTATTTAGTACGAATCGGTGAAATGAAGGAATCCATAAAAATTATTCAACAGGCTCTAGAAGGAATTCCTGGAGGACCTTATGAAAATTTAGAAGTACGACGCTTTGATAGAGCAAAGAATTCCGAATGGAATGATTTTGAATATAGATTTATTAGTAAAAAACCTTCACCCAATTTAGAATTGTCGAAACAAGAACTTTATGTGAGAGTGGAAGCCCCAAAAGGAGAATTGGGAATTTATTTGATAGGAGATAATAGTGTTTTCCCCTGGAGATGGAAAATTCGTCCACCCGGTTTTATCAATTTGCAAATTCTTCCTCAGCTAGTTAAAAGAATGAAATTGGCTGATATCATGACGATATTGGGTAGTATAGATATCATTATGGGAGAAGTTGATCGTTGAAATGATAATTGATACGACAGAAGTACAAACTATCAATTCTTTTTCTACATCGGAATTTTTAAAAGAAGTGTATGGACTAATATGGATTGTACCCATTTTGACCCTTATATTGGGAATAACAATGGGGGTACTAGTAATTGTGTGGTTAGAAAGAGAAATATCTGCAGCGATACAACAACGTATTGGGCCTGAATATGCTGGCCCGTTGGGAATTCTTCAAGCTATAGCGGATGGGACTAAACTACTTTTTAAAGAGGACCTCCTCCCATCTCGAGGAGATATTCGTTTGTTTAGTGTGGGACCGTCTATAGCGGTTATATCAATTCTACTAAGTTATTTAGTAATTCCTTTTGGGTATCGTCTTGTTTTAGCCGATCTCAGTATAGGTGTTTTTTTATGGATCGCCATTTCTAGTATTGCTCCTATTGGGCTTCTTATGTCAGGATATGGATCGAATAATAAATATTCCTTTTTAGGTGGTCTACGAGCTGCTGCTCAATCTATTAGTTATGAAATACCATTAACTCTATGTGTGTTATCAATATCTCTACGTGTGATTCGTTGGAATATGAACTTTGAACCTCTCTTCTAGAAATAAAAGAAAAAAGAAAGAGGTTCAATGTATTGAATAGATGTTTTCATTTTTTTTTTTTTTATTCAGCATTCGGGTTGATGAGTTAAACCAGATAGTTATATGAGTGAAACTAAACAGCTTCAAAATTTGTAGTAAGAAGAAACAATCTCATTCCCTATGTACAAGAATAAAGTTGAAGTAAAAATAAGCAGTGTAAACTGCTTACCCCAAGATTAAGATTTTTTGATTAGTCATCATATCTTGAAGCGGGCGCAAACAAAAGATCAACTGTATGGAGTTTCTACTACTGTCTCATATGTATTACTATACCGGGGATCAATCAAAAGTCAGTGGACGGTTAGGAACACCAAGGTACACAAAGGATTAGTAATGGAGATAATGTAAGGTATCAAAAAAGAGGTATTTCTTCATAAAACGAATCATAATAAGGACTTGAAATTGGTAGAAATGATCAAGTAGTACTTCCCTACGATTCCGATCTAGAGTATGCTCCTATTCACTGGTTAAAGAAATGACTATCAAGAACGAATTAATTCTTTATTTTATTTTTGAGTATCCTCCTCTGAGACAGAAGAACAGGAAAAAAGAAATGGAATGCAGTAATTGAATGAATAATAAAAAAAGGGGATCCCTATTTATTCTTTTCTCTATCCATATTCATACATATCGAATTCTTATCACGATTCATGAACTAATGACTAATTCTTTTTATTTTATATTGATTGATATAAGGAGTATTTTATTGAAATATTAAGTTATTACCGAACAAAGAGAAATTTTTATTGTAAAGGATGAGATCAATTCGGAAGCACTTTTTTTATTATTCTAGCAGACAGAATTCCATTGGTCTAATTTGGGACTTTCCGATGTATCTTTATTCTATCCATCCAAAGATGGTGATAATACCGAACCCGTCCTTACATTTTTTTTGTGGCCATCGAGGAGCCGTATGAAGCTGAGGTCTCACGTACGGTTTTGAAATAGCGATGGGAACAGTGATGTTATTATCGACTATGATTATCTAACAGTTCAAGTACAGTTGATATAGTTGAAGCACAGTCAAAATATGGTTTTTGGGGGTGGAATCTGTGGCGTCAGCCTATAGGATTTATTGTTTTTCTAATTTCTTCTCTAGCCGAATGTGAGAGATTGCCCTTTGATTTACCAGAAGCGGAGGAGGAATTAGTAGCAGGTTATCAAACCGAGTATTCGGGTATCAAATATGGTTTATTTTATCTTGCTTCTTACCTAAATTTATTAGTTTCTTCATTATTTGTAACAGTTCTTTACTTAGGTGGGTGGAATTTACCTATTCCGTATATATCCATTTCTGAGCTTTTCGGAATAAAAAAAATCGCCGGCATTTTTGGAATAACAATGGGTATCCTTATTACATTAACTAAAGCTTATTTGTTTCTCTTCATTTCTATCACAACAAGATGGACTTTACCTAGAATGAGAATGGACCAGTTATTAAATCTTGGATGGAAATTTCTTTTACCTATTTCTCTAGGTAATCTGTTATTAACAACTTCTTCCCAACTTGTTTCATTATAAATAAGAGAATACGATAACACTATTTTAGATTCATAATCTCTATCAAACAAGAGAAAGAAACGTCAAATTTTTCATGTATATCTACAATATGTTCCCTATGGTAATTGGGTCCATGAATTATGGTCAACAAACAATACGAGCTGCAAGGTACATTGGTCAAAGTTTCATAATTACCTTATCCCACACAAATCGTTTACCTGTAACTATTCAATATCCTTATGAAAAATCGATCACATCAGAGCGTTTCCGGGGTCGAATCCACTTTGAATTTGATAAATGTATTGCTTGTGAAGTATGTGTTCGTGTATGCCCGATAGATCTACCCGTTGTTGATTGGAGATTTGAAAGAGATATTAAAAAGAAACAATTACTTAATTATAGTATAGATTTCGGGGTTTGTATATTTTGTGGTAACTGTGTCGAGTATTGTCCAACAAATTGTTTATCAATGACTGAAGAATATGAACTTTCTACTTATGATCGTCACGAATTGAATTATAATCAAATTGCTTTGGGTCGATTACCAATCTCAATAATTGGAGATTACACAATTCAAACAGTTATGAATTCGACTCAAATAAAAATAGACAAAGATAAACCCTTTGATTCAAGAACAATTACCGATTACTAAGATTTTGTTTTGATATAAAGGATCCAAGCTTTTTATTTTGGGTAGTCAGTAACTACAAATAAAAACTAATGATTGTTGAGAATCACTCTTTGATTTAAACTAAAAATATATTTTTAGTGATGATTTCAAAATAGCAAATTTCAACTACTTTTTTCTTTTTTTTCTTTCGGATAAATATAAATAAAGTAAGGTTGGCCCAATAATTTTATCTATATCTACATTAATCCATATTCAAATTCAATTCAATTATAAATGTATCATATACATTATTATATACAAGAAAACAAAAATAGGGTAACCCCTTTTCCTTTCCTGGACCATTTATTTAGTAAAGTTAAAGTAAGGTCATGAAATAGTTAAAGTTATTTATTTTGTATTTTATACATAATGGGTTTACCTGGACCAATACATGATATTCTTGTTGTATTTCTGGGGTCAATTCTTGTATTAGGGGGTCTGGGGGTAGTATTATTTACCAATCCAATTTATTCTGCCTTTTCATTGGGATTGGTTCTTGTTTGTATATCCTTATTCTATATTTCATCAAACTCCTATTTTGTAGCTGCCGCACAGCTCCTTATTTATGTGGGAGCCATAAATATCTTGATCATATTTGCTGTAATGTTCATGAATGGTTCAGGATATTCCAATAATTCCTATTTTTGGACCATTGGAGATGGGGTCACTTTGATGGTTTGTACAACTATTCTTTTTTCACTAATTACTACTATCCCAGATACGTCATGGTACGGAATTATTTGGACTACAAGGTCAAACCAGATTATGGAACAGGACCTAATAAATAACGTTCAACAAATTGGGATTCATTTATCAACAGATTTTTATCTTCCGTTTGAACTCATTTCAATAATTCTTTTAGTTTCCTTGATAGGTGCAATTACTATGGCTCGACAATAAGCAATAAAAATACTTAACTTAAAATGATTCCCAATTCTTAGAATTCTAACTAAATTCTAAATAAATAAATAGAAATTTTTAGTTAAATCTATCTACCGTCAATATCTTCTTTTGTTGTGTAATTGTTCTATTCTAATCAATTGAATCGGTTGAATTGTTATTCATATTGAAACGAATCGAGATTGATAAGGAGTTAGTCAATGATGTTTGAGCATGTCCTTTTCTTGAGTGTTTATTTATTTTCTATCGGTATCTATGGATTGATCACAAGTCGAAACATGGTTAGAGCGCTTATGTGTCTTGAGCTTATACTAAATTCGGTTAATATCAATCTTGTAACATTTTCTGATATATTTGATAGTCGCCAATTAAAAGGAGACATTTTCTCAATCTTTGTTATAGCCATTGCAGCTGCTGAAGCAGCTATTGGACTTGCTATTGTTTCGTCGATACATCGTAACAGAAAATCAACTCGTATTAATCAATCGAATTTGTTGAATAATTAGTGATAATCATCATAGATAATTTAAATAAAGACACATAAAAATATTTAATAGAATTGAAATACTATTTTTTATTGAATTTGAATGCAATTCAATAAAATGGAATTGCATTTTTATATTTATATTGAAATAATGATGACCAATTTGTTGGCCAATTAATTTTAATTCGCATGTGTAACTCGTATCATCATAATTGTTGAAACGAAAATCAAAGTGTCTTGACCTTTTCTCATAAACAGATTGATTTAAGAAATATATTGATTGTTTTTAATAAACCACTGTTTCGTCTGGTGTCTACAATATTACAATATATAATATATGATTCATTTACTACTAATTTGATTTGACCAGATCGAAAATCTTTTATGTTCAAAACTGTAATTTATAGATCCAATGTCACATTCAGTAAAAATTTATGATACATGTATAGGGTGTACTCAATGTGTACGAGCTTGCCCCACAGATGTATTGGAAATGATACCTTGGGACGGATGTAAAGCCAAGCAAATAGCTTCCGCGCCAAGAACCGAGGACTGTGTAGGTTGTAAGAGATGTGAATCTGCCTGCCCAACAGATTTTTTGAGTGTCCGTGTTTATTTAGGGCCTGAAACAACTCGCAGCATGGCTCTATCTTATTGATACATTACAAAAAACTCCACTTGAATCATTTGTGATTCCTCTTTACCGACAAAAGCCCGTGCTCGACAAAATATATTATTTTGAGGACGGGCTTCTCTGGTCAAAATGTATCTTGTCTTTATCACGAGTTATTTTCCTTGGTTAACAATACTTGTTGTTTTACCGATATTCGCGGGTTCCTCAATTTTCTTATTCCCTCATAGAGGGAATAAGATGTTTAGGTGGTATACTATATGTATATGCTTATTAGAACTCCTTCTAACGACTTATGCATTCTGTTATCATTTCCAATTGGATGATCCATTAATGCAATTGAAGGAAGATTCTAAATGGATAGATGTTTTTGATTTCCACTGGAGACTAGGAATCGATGGGCTTTCCATAGGACCCATTTTACTGACAGGATTTATCACTACTTTAGCAACTTTAGCAGCTTGGCCAATTACTCGAAATTCGCGGTTGTTCTATTTCCTGATGCTAGCAATGTACAGCGGTCAAATAGGATTATTTTCCTCCCGAGACTTTTTACTTTTTTTCATCATGTGGGAGTTAGAATTAATTCCTGTTTACTTACTTTTATCCATGTGGGGGGGAAAGAAACGTCTCTACTCGGCTACAAAGTTTATTTTGTACACTGCAGGGGGTTCCATTTTTTTCTTAATAGGAGTTCTAGGTATGGGTTTATATGGTTCCAATGAACCAACATTAGATTTTGAAAGATTAATTAATCAATCATATCCTGTGGCATTGGAAATAATATTCTATTTTGGCTTCCTTATTGCTTATGCTGTCAAATTGCCGATTATACCCCTACATACATGGTTACCTGATACCCATGGAGAAGCACATTACAGTACATGTATGCTTTTAGCTGGAATCCTATTAAAAATGGGCGCATATGGATTGATTCGGATCAATATGGAATTACTACCCCACGCTCATTCTATATTTTCTCCTTGGTTGGTGATAATAGGAACAATGCAAATAATCTATGCAGCTTCAACTTCTCTTGGTCAACGTAATTTAAAAAAGAGAATAGCCTATTCCTCTGTATCTCACATGGGTTTCACAATTATAGGAATTGGTTCTATAACCGACATGGGACTCAATGGAGCTATTTTACAAATGCTCTCTCATGGATTTATTGGTGCTGCACTTTTTTTCTTGGCGGGAACGAGTTGTGATAGAACACGTCTTGTTTATCTCGAAGAAATGGGAGGGATATCTATCCCAATGCCAAAAACATTTACCATGTTCAGTAGCTTCTCGATGGCTTCTCTTGCATTGCCAGGAATGAGTGGTTTTGTTGCGGAATTTTTAGTATTTTTTGGACTAATTACTAGTACAAAATATCTTTTAATGTCAAAAATGCTAATTACTTTTGTAATGGCAATTGGAATGATATTAACTCCTATTTATTTATTATCTATGTTACGTCAGATGTTTTATGGATACAAGTTATTTAATATTCCAAACTCGAATTTTTGGGATTCTGGACTACGAGAACTATTTCTTTCAATCTGTATCTTTCTACCCGTAATAAGTATTGGTATTTATCCCGATTTTGTTCTCTCGTTATCAGTTGACAAGGTACACGCTATCTTTATCTTATCCAATTATTATCATAGATAGTGTTTCATTAATGAAACGGAAGGAAAGTCTTATAATTCTTTGAATTTAATATTTTGAAAATCGTTTGCTGTACTGTATAATGAAAAAAGAAATAAAATGAATAAGAATTGTAATTAGATACATCTCGAGTTTTTGAGAACCATTTAAATTTGAATGATTCCTTGATTCAAACGGTTCTCAAAAACTCATAAAAACAAACTTTCGTTATATATGGGATGATGTTTTTATCTTATGTATTCTTCATGTAGTTTATTCAATTAGATGTTTATGTGAATGAACCATAACTATGTAGACCTATTCCTAATAGATTGATCCCAAAATAGCATATCCAAATTATAATAAATCCTATAGAAGCTACAAGTGCCGAATTCGTACCTTTCCAATTTATATTTGTTCTAGTATGTAAATAAATCGCGAATATGGTCCAAGTAATAAATGCCCAAGTTTCCTTGGGGTCCCAATTCCAATAGGATCCCCATGCCTCATTAGCCCATACTGCTCCACAAAGAATACCTATGGTTAAAAAGGTAAACCCTAGACTAATGACACGATAACTCCAATAATCCAAACGCTCAGTTAATTGATATTTGTAATAATTTTGAAATGAAGGAAAAGAAGTGTTTTTAAAAACACTTCTTTTTTCATTCAAATATTCAATCTCACCAAAGAAAAATGACTTAATTAATAAATTATAGCTTTTACAAAAAATTTTGATGTTTTTTCGAAATGTAATGACTAGAAGAGCGACTGATAATAATGATCCGCATAAAAGAGCTGCATAGCTCAATAACATCATACTTACGTGCATCATTAACCACTGAGATTGTAGAGCAGGTACTAATATTGTGGATTGATGCATTTCAGTTGAAAGACCCGACATGGCAAAGCCTTGAGTAAAAATGGTACTTGGTGCAATTATTGTGCTTAAATCGTTTTTAAGGTTACGTATCTTGGGAATCATATGAATAATGAAGAAACTACACGAAAGGAAGATTAATGACTCGTATAAATTACTTAATGGAAAATGTCCCGAAGAAATCCAACGAGAAATTAATAATCCTGTTATAGAGAAAAAGGTAGCTATCATCCCTTTTTCTGATGAATCACGTAATCCTACAATTTTGTGGACTAATAAGGTCATCAAATGAATCATAATCACAATTGAAATGATCGAAAAAGAGATATGAGTTAATATATGTTCTAAAGTCACAAATATCATAAAAGGGGTCCCATTACAGAATTGGAAATCGCGAATTGAATACATTTTAGGATCTATTGTATCTCTTTTAGAAGATGCCGCCACTCGGACTCGAACCGAGATGCTTTAGCACTGCTTCCTAAGAGCAGCGTGTCTACCGATTTCACCACGGCGGCTTACTTGAAATAATAATAGTCAATTCATGTTGAATCGTCGAGATTCAAGAATTCAATATAGTTTAGGAAACATTAATTAGAATCAATGAATAAAGACTGGTTTGTGGTTTAAATATTTGAATCTTCAATAAAATACCTACCTAGGTAGTATCGTCGTGGGTTTTTTAACAATCAACTTTCATGTACTAGAAACTAAGTTTTCTCCAAACAGTTGGAACTCCATAGTTTTTTCTCGGTTGAGGTATAAAACTAAGAATTGTCTTTTTTTCTCAATTTTTTTATGATTTGTTTTTCATTTATCCGATTTCATGGATTCAAATGAAAAAGATTGAGTTTTTTTTTTCAATGAACAAAATCAAATAACTAGGATTTCATATCTATCACAATTTCATCATTAAATACAAATAATTTGTTATTTTTCTAATGATTTCGATACCTTAGTATATTTAAATTAAAGTATTAATATTCTTTATTGCGCATATAATTTTTAATTTATAATACCATTTACAAAACCAATTAAGTTTTGGGATAGGCATATAACAAAAGAGTTTCAATCTCTATCACAATTGTACTTTTCTATTGTGAAAAGTACAATTGTGATAGGGAAAAAAATAATACTTAGAACCCAATATACAAAAAACTCTTATTCTATATATCACAGCAGTGAGTTCTAAGTAATATTGAGAAATTTAATACAGAAAAATACATTAGTTAACATTCATCTTACAAAATTTGGGGTTCTTTAGGCTATATCAATTGAGATTATTCTAAGACTTTATTATTTGTTTGTCGCACAAAAAAACTTTTTGAATGCCCGGTGGAAACCGATTTCGCTAAAGAAAAAGTTTTTACTGCAACTAAATATCCTTTTTTCTTCCAAATATTTCTACGAATACGTTTTTTTGACATAGAAGTACGTTTTTTTGGAACTGCCAT